GAATTTTCATAAATAGAAGGCTTGTTATTCAACAGTATAACATGCCTTATATGCCCGTGTCAACCAATATCTATCTAAATCTTTCAGAATTTTTAGAAAATGAGAGAATACGGATTTCTATACATATGATTTCAATATGGTAATGGGTTGCCCGGGATTCGAACCCGGAACTAATCGGATGGAGTAGATAATTTCCTTGTTTAACAAGCAAAAACCCCTCCCCAAGCCGTGCTTGCATTTTTCATTGCACACGGCTTTCCCTATGTATACATCTAAAACATAGTTTTTTCTCTAGACAAGACTTTGCTTTCAAAAGGATTGAATCCTCAGTTGATTTAAGCCTTACTACATAACTACATGAACATTTCAGAATAGAATAAATGCATTTTTTTTCTTATTTCTTCATCATTGAGATTATTTAAAGATAATTTCCGTTTACAAGGTCTCATAACAAATCATTCATGATTTGCCGTATCATTAATACAAAAAATATCCAAATACCAAATCCGACTTTGATATAACTTCCTTGAAGTCGAAGAAGCTTTTGGGAAGGTCAAATAAAAAACCTGCTCTTCCTCCGTAAAAAATTCTTCTAATAATCCCACTCCTAATCTTTTCAAAAAAGAACGTACCGTACTTTTGTGTTTACGTGCCAAAGTTCTAGCACAAGAAAGTCGAAGTATATACTTTATTCGATACAAACTAATTTTTTTCAATGATCCGCTATAATAATGAGAAAGATTTCTATATATACGCCCGAATCGTTCAATAATATCAGAATCTGATAAACCGCCCCAGACTGGCTTACTCATGGGATGTCCTAACACGTTACAAAATTTCGCTTTAAACAATGATTCAATCATTGGAGTAATTGGCACTAGAGTATCGAACTTCTTACTAGCATTCTCTATTAGAAATGAATTTTCTATCATTTGACTCCGTACCATTGAAGGTTTTAATCGTATACTTGAAAGATAGCCCAGAAAGTCAAGGGAATTATTGGATAATTGGTTTATATGGATCCTTCTTGGTTGAACCCATATGTAAAAATAACATTCCCAGAAATTTACAAGGTAATATTTCCATTTATTCATCAAAAGAGACGAACCTTTTGAAGCCAAAATGGATTTTCCGCGATATCTAACATAATGCAGGAAAGGGTCTTTGAAAACCCATATAATGGCCTTAAAATCCTTAACAAAGATTTTGAGTTCTATTTTTTTATAGAACAAGATTCGTTCTAGAAAGGTTTCAAAAGATATTGAGCATAAATGAGAAGATTGATTCCGAAGAAAAATGAAGATAGATTCGTATTCACATACATGAGAATTATATAGGAACAAGAATAATTTTGGATTTCTTTTTGAAAAAGAAGAACTATATTTCTTTGGAGTAATAAGACTATTCCAATTAGAATACTCGTGGAGAAAAAATCGTAATAAATGCAAAGAAGAGGGATCTTTTACCCAGTAGCGAAGAGTTTGAACCAAGATTTCCAGATGGACGGGATGGGGTATTAGTATATCTAAGATATAATTTAAATGGGAAAATTTGTCCTCTAAAAACGGAAATATTGAATGAAGTGATCGTAAATTATGAGATTTGACTCTTTCTTTACCTTCTAGAAAAGATAGTAATCGTAGATAAAATGGAATTTCTACAACGACCGCAAATCCTTCAAATATCATTTGAGAATACAAATTTGTATTGTACCCAAAAAATTTATTTGGCTTAAAATCATTAGTATAAAAAAGAAAATTATTCTGTTGATACATTTGAGTAATTAAATGAGTGATTAAACGTTTCACAATTAGTAAGCTAGATTTATTGTCATAATCTGCATTTTCAAAAAAAATAGATTTATTTAAACCACGATCATGAGCAAGGGCATAAATATACTCCTGAAAAATAAGTGGATATATGAAGTCATGTTGCTGAGATCTATCTAGTTCTAAATATCTTTTGAATTCCTCCATTTGAAATTTTAATTGGAGCAAAGGTAGAGGATTTTTGGGGTTATCAAATAATACATAGTGCGATACAGTCAAAACAAGGTATTGTTAGTAAGAAAAGAATAAATACCTCGGTAAATTTATCAACAGATTCTCTACCCTCTCCCTTTCCAGTTAATTTAACCGGTTTATGTTCGTTATACAATAAGAAGAAGGTTAGAAATCCTTTATTTTTTCAACCCAACCGCTCTTTTGATTTTGGAAAAAAAAATTCTTTATCAATATACTGCTTCTTCTACACATCGATCTCCATTTCATAATGGAGAGTCACAATAGTTAGGATTCATTAAAAAATCGATAATCCAGCCATAGTAAAAGCTTTTCCCGCAACAGGTACTAATCTATTTTTAACCTATAATTAGAGCGGGGAATCATTCAAATTAAGAACTTAAGCTCGTTTCTTTTTCTTTCCCTAGAAAAAAATTGAAGCCATAGGGCTCTATCCATTTATTCATTTAACCTAACTTAAAATGGAATTTCTTTTGTTC